TTCTATTTTTATTCCATGAAAATTCAAATTTGAAACACAAAAATTTTATGAGAATTCCCCATAAGCAACATATATAAATAAGATAACCAATTAGATATCTGTGTAACAATTTATGTTCTGGGGTTTACATCTACCCATATATATTGTTATAATTATATTGTTATAATTGAAATGGAGAAATTGAAAATAAAAAATACTGAATAAACACTGATTAGTTATGTATCATTTTTTAGTTTCTTGTGTCATTAGGAAAACAAAATTTGATATTCAAATCCAAGACTCATTCATGAATTTGCAGCCAGGAGTCAATAGTCAACAGTTCATGGTTCAAATTTGCCATCAACTTGTTTTTTTTAAATACACATTTTACTTTTCAATAGAAAAGTGAGGGGAAGTTTTTAGGCACTGTGTTTGTGTGTTTTGAGATACTATAGAATCAATCGAAGAAGTGGATCAAATTAAATCAAAAAAAGGCCCTTATTTTCGGAAAAGAATTAATAAAAAAAGGCTTCAATATACAAGTACAAAAAAGTGGTTCAGTAATCCAACCTTAAGCAGAAAAATTTCCATCTATTTTTTTTTGTATTATTTTGGCGACATGGCCGAGTGGTAAGGCGGGGGACTGCAAATCCTTTTTCCCCAGTTCAAATCCGGGTGTCGCCTGATCAATAAAAGACTCGAAATCTCTTATTATGTTCTGTTGATATATAACTCACCCCTTTTTCCCCGGCAGCAGAAACGGATTGTGCATTCGGCCTGGGTGTTTTCTAAAAGATTATAGTAAATCTTTGCATCTAGGATTAAAAAGATTCTAATGGTGGAAGGGCTATCACGACTTCCAGATCCCCTCTCCTCTATTCTACTACTAATGTAGTGTATACTGGCTAAGTCTTGAATTCCGTTGGATAGACCAGATACGAAATCTAATTAAATTAGCAGTTTAGTTGTGTAAAGACCGGAAAAGCCTTTATATACATATACTTAAATATAATACTTAAATATAATTAATAATAAGAGTACTTACTATATATCTATACAGACTCACGAGAATTTATGAGCGTTCACATTCAATATTAAACTGAATGGAGAGTATAATTAACTTATATAAAGTAATTAACTTATATAAAGATAAAAACGGGCAAAAAGAACAGGCCTTATTATTCCTATATGTTCCATTCGTAACATTCCATTAAGGTGTCATTGCCTATTTTACTTGTGTTTAGTCTTTCCCAATTAAAAGTCGTATAGGAATTTAGTAGAAGTTATTGGGATTAGTTCATCAACAGTGTTCGGTCAGAGTCCCTTTTTGACTCTGCGCCGTTGATTCGACTATTATTAATGAGCAATAATGGAATAATTCCTTCATAGAGATAGGGGACATAATTCACATGGATATAGTAAGTCTCGCTTGGGCTGCTTTAATGGTAGTCTTTACTTTTTCCCTTTCACTCGTAGTATGGGGAAGAAGTGGACTCTAGAGGTACTACGAATTGATTGAGGAATCAAACCATATCAATTGTTTTCTAGATCGTTCTGCAACATGTTTTGAATTATTTAAAAAATATCTTCATTTATTACCTTACATTGGATTCTAGTGGAGTAATGTATTTTATGAATAAAATTCTTTCAATCAAAGAGATATTTCCAGGATTCCCATATTTGTATCTCGAAAGCAAGGGGATACAGATTATTGGAATTTTATTCCAACCAAATTCGTCCTAAATTTTATATTTCAATGAACGGGCTCTTCCCATAATTTTAGTTTTAGATGGATACTAAAGAAGGCCCGACCCCCCCTTTTTTGTTTCCCTCTTTACTTTACTTTTTCCTGCTCAAAAAGAAATTTTTTAAGTGTATACACGATTTCTATGATAAAAAATTAGGCATAGTAGTTGTATAACAAGAGAGTATGCATAATAAGATCTTGACTTGGGAGTCACATATTGCGCACTTACCAATTCTTTTATTTATTTTTTTTTTCGAAATTACATTTTGACTTTATCAGGGTTTCAAGCATTAAAAATTGGTGAGGTTTATTATTTTATTATACTTATTCCCTTTTAAAATACGAAGAAGTGACCATAGAACTCCTGTCAATGGATCAATCCAGTTTTTCTTAGGAATGCTAGAAAAAATATTACGGCTCTTTAATAGATGCCGCTAATGCTTTTTCCTTCGTTGATTCTTTCGATAGATCACGAGACTCAGATTGCAAATAAAAAGAAATCTATAAATTATAACTAGAAAGTAAGACAAAACAGTTTTTTAATATTGATCAAAAAAAGATGTATAAAAAAAAAAAAAGAATTGGTTCTATGTAAATTCCATATATTATATTATCTTGATATTTACATTACATATATCAAGATAATATTGTAGATTGATCGACACGAAGTCCCTGTGCTTTATTATAAAGTACAACTTTATACACTACACTAAAAATAATAGATATGGTAAGAAAGAAATATATATATTTCTTTCTTACTATACTATAGTATCG